TTCTTTCATATACGTTTTCTTTAATTGAATGAACGTTCTGATTCTCAAATTCTCAAAATACTTCAATTGGTACACGCAAGAAATAGGCTAATTCAGCAGCCTTTTGTTCAATTTCTCGTGGAGTCAAATTCTCATCAGTACGGGTCAAGGGAATGGACCCCTGGCCTCGGATGTCCATATAAAGAACACGACGAGCATAAATACCCTCTTTAACTTCTATTCTAACGGACTGAATATCCTTTATAAGGAATCGGAGGAATATGCGACGATTTTTTCCCGGAAATCCCCAACGAAAAATACAGACTACTCCTTCCTTTCTATCGAATCGATCATAACCACTACCTACATTCCAGGAAATTGTGCACCACAAATAAGAGCTGATAAAGAGACCCGCAATTCCGTAGAAAGACATCACGATTCCTTGTGGAAAAAAAATGATTTGCTGAGGCGGAAAAAAAGATAGCAAATTTCTACCAAGATAACTGGAAGTTCCAACTAATAAGAAGCCTAATGAACCTAAAAAAAGGATAAAGGCCCAGCAGAAATTACTTATTTTTCGAGACCCCGTTATAAGTTCTATCCATATATCGTCTGATCGCCAAGTCATACTTTACTCGATTGCATTTTATTGGAATTGAGATAATACCCCAGAGAAATTTGACTTTACTTTTTTGTTTCCGAAGTAACTCTCATCAACTAGCACTAGTTTGAGGTGAACTAGCACTAGTTTGATGTCAACCTTTAGGAGTAATTCATCAAATTGGTTAAATCTAAAATAATAACATACTCTTTATTTAATACGATTCCACTATACATATCGATATACATATAGATTCACCGACTACATTTCAGCCATCCAGAGATCCTGATCTATTTGAAAATTGCTAGAATTGATATATCCATATATCATGTTTCTGCGGGCATAAGAGTTTTTTCCTTTATGTTCGGCGGAAATCACATGTTATACTATATTCCAATAAATAGATATCCGTGTTATGATACAAGTCCACGTTTTCAAAAAAAAAAAAATGGATGAGATTGGGTCCCGGTGGATCTAAACAATCTTGTTTTTTTGAACATGAAGAAATAAAGAAGCCATTGCAATTGCCGGAAAGACTAGGCCTACTAACGGCACAAAAATAGACGGAAGGTTCAAATTTGTCATAGAAGGGGTACCTCGATTTACTATTTGTATCTGTTATTATTATTATATAAAAAAAGATATCTTGTAATAATTATAATTAAATTAAGAATTTGAATTCTAATTAGATAATATTTATTATTAATAGAGAAGAATTTGAAATTCTTAGTATAGATCTAAGCATCTATATATCTAAATCTAACTGAGTACGTATAATAAGAAAGAATAAGTGCAAAGAATGTAGAACTGTAGAACTAAATAAATGGACTTAGTCATCTCCTACATGAGAAAGATATGTATGATAATAAACTTTATTATTTTTCTTTATTTCTTTGTCTTTTGTTCTTATCTTCTAATTTTTTAAAAATAGATAAAGAGTTTTTTACCGATTATCGAAAGATTCGTTCGAATCCGACCCAACATGAATTTTTAGCTAAAATGCTTTTTCGGGAGATAGAGAAAGATACAAAACTCTATTATCTATATTGAAATTTCAAATTATATACCTAAGACAAGAAAAAATGCGTTTTATTTTCCGAATTTCACGAAAGGAAGAACTCACTCTTGGTGATGGTGATAACGGCTTCTCGATTCGTAATCAGGAATATAAATATAGGTCAAAAAAAGAGCTATACTCAACTTTAGTTTTAATTCTTTCTACAATTCGATCTTCGATCACCAAAGAAAAGGCCATTATTATCTTATTTACTTTGATTCCAATAAACTAACTACTTTTTGCTACAAACACAACAAAATAATAATTGAACTTAGTGCTCTACTTGATTTTGCTTGACTTTTGATTCAAAGGAAAAAAGGCGTGGAGCTTAAATAACTCACTCAGAACGCTTTTTAAAAGATTACGTGGTACAATTAGGTCGAATAAACCCTTCTGGAATAAGTATTCAGCTGCTTGTGAACCTTCGGGTATTGTTTTATTCAATGTTTGTTCAATTACTCTTTTACCTGCAAATGCAATGTAGGCATTGGGTTCGGCAATAATGATATCCCCCAACATACCAAAACTAGCTGTCACTCCACCAGTTGTCGGAGATGTAAGGATTGATACATAAAATAATTTTTTATTAAATTGATAATCATATAAAGCAGACGAGATTTTAGCCATTTGCATCAAGCTCAAACTTCCTTCCTGCATGCGCGCCCCCCCAGAAGCACACACTATAATAAGAGGTAATTTTTGATTGGCAGCGTGTTCAATCAAACGGGTGATTTTCTCTCCGACTACGGATCCCATACTACCCCCCATAAACTGAAAATCCATAACCCCAATTGCTACGGGAATGCCGTTTAGTTGGCCTATGCCTGTTTGAACAGCCTCGGTTAATCCTGTCTTTCTTTGAT